ACGCAACGATGATTTTTTTCAACAAATCATAAAGATATTGGAACCTTATATTTTGTGTTTGGAGCCTGATCAGGTATAGTAGGCACCTCCTTAAGATTAATTATTCGAGCCGAACTTGGTCAACCTGGAAGATTGATTGGAGATGACCAGATCTATAATGTTATTGTTACAGCTCACGCTTTCGTAATAATTTTCTTCATAGTTATACCTATTATAATCGGGGGTTTTGGAAACTGACTAGTTCCTCTTATACTTGGAGCGCCTGACATGGCCTTTCCTCGAATAAACAATATAAGATTTTGGCTTCTTCCATTCTCACTCACACTTCTTCTCACGAGGGGAATAGTAGAGAGAGGTGTTGGAACCGGATGAACAGTCTACCCTCCTTTAGCAGCATCAATCGCTCATGCCGGGGCTTCAGTTGATCTGGGAATTTTCTCCTTGCACCTGGCTGGGGTTTCTTCTATTTTAGGGGCCGTAAATTTTATAACCACGGCAATCAATATACGAACAAGAGGAATAACTATAGACCGTATACCTTTATTTGTATGATCCGTCTTCATCACCGCAGTACTCCTTCTTCTGTCCCTTCCGGTTCTAGCAGGAGCAATTACTATACTTCTTACAGATCGAAATCTAAATACTTCCTTTTTTGATCCAGCTGGCGGAGGTGACCCTATTCTTTACCAACACTTATTTTGATTCTTTGGGCACCCTGAAGTTTATATTTTAATTCTACCAGCCTTCGGCATAGTCTCGCACATTGTAGCACAAGAATCAGGTAAAAAAGAAGCATTCGGAACATTAGGAATAATCTACGCTATGACAGCAATCGGGATTCTAGGATTTCTAGTATGGGCCCATCATATATTCACCGTAGGTATAGACGTAGATACCCGAGCGTACTTCACATCAGCAACTATAATTATTGCCATCCCTACAGGAATCAAAATCTTCAGGTGATTAAGAACCCTCCAAGGCTCTCAATTTTCATACACGCCCTCACTACTATGAACCCTGGGGTTTATTTTCTTATTTACAGTAGGCGGATTGACAGGAGTTATTTTAGCAAATTCCTCAATTGATATTATCCTCCACGATACTTACTATGTTGTAGCTCATTTTCACTATGTCCTATCTATAGGAGCTGTGTTTGGAATTTTTGGAGGTATTGTTCACTGATTTCCTTTATTTACTGGATTTTCACTGAACCCTTCGTGACTAAAACCCCACTTCTTCACTATATTTTTAGGAGTAAATTTAACTTTTTTTCCTCAGCACTTCCTAGGATTAAATGGAATACCGCGACGATATTCAGACTATCCTGACGCTTATACCTCATGAAATATTGTTTCATCAATTGGGTCACTTATCTCATTAGTAGCTGTATTTTGATTTATAATTATTGTTTGAGAGGCTTTCATATCAAAACGTAACATTACCTCACCCGCCTTCTTGCCCTCATCAATCGAGTGACAGCACCCCCATCCCCCTGCTGACCATAGGTACGCGGAAATCCCTCTAATTTCTAGTTATCTAAAATGACAGATAGATGTATAGGATTTAAGCTCCTACCAGGAAGGATCCCTTCTTTTAGAAATGCCAACATGAGGATATTTAGGACTTCAAGATAGAGCCTCCCCACTTATGGAACAATTAACATATTTCCACGACCATGCTATATTTATTCTTATTCTTATCACCACATTAGTAGGTTACATTATGATTAACTCAGCTCTAAACTCACTCATTAACCGATTTCTACTCGAAAATCAAGAAATTGAAATCATTTGAACTATTCTTCCTGCTATTATCCTAATTTTCATCGCAATGCCCTCACTCCGACTCCTTTATCTTCTAGATGAAACCAACAACTCAAGAATCACAATTAAAACTATTGGACACCAATGATATTGATCTTATGAATACTCAGATTTCCTAAATATTGAATTTGACTCCTATATGTCACCTTACGACTCAAGCTCAAACCTACGACTTTTAGATGTTGACAACCGAGTACCAATTCCTTTTAACACTCAAGTTCGTCTTATTATCTCAGCAGCAGACGTAATTCACTCTTGAACAATTCCTTCCTTAGGGGTAAAAGCCGACGCTGTCCCCGGACGACTCAACCAAATTAGATTTTTAATCAATCGGCCAGGTTTATTCTACGGCCAATGCTCAGAAATCTGCGGGGCCAACCATAGATTCATGCCAATTTTAATTGAAAGAATCTCAGTAGACTCCTTCCTAAATTGAATTTCTAGAAACTCATAGTTACCTTCTTTCTCTCCAGATAACTTATAAAAGTTTAGGTCTTTTAAACCTAAGAAAGTAGTAATACTACTTCTAGAGACCAAAAATTAGTTAAAAAAATAATATTAGCTTGTCAGGCTAAAGTTATCTCTAGTTTATGATATTTTTGAATGCCTCAGATAGGGCCACTCCTCTGATTAAATCTTTTTTTAATATTCATCCTAGGGTATATGTTATTTTCTATCATCAACTTCTTTTCTAAACTTCCAATTAAAACAGAAACCTTCGTTCACAAGTCAACGTTGTTAGAAAAATTTTGAAAGTGATAACAAGATTATTTTCCATTTTTGAACCATCCTCAAGCATCCTTTCACTCAATTTAAACTGAATATCAACATTTCTAGGATTTTTATTCATTCCAGTTCTTTTTTGAGCTGCACCATCTCGATGACTTTACCTGTGATTTAAAATTGTGACTCTTCTTCACATTGAGTTCAAAACCATTTTGGGGCCCTCCAGTCCTGGTCTTTCATTTCTATTTGTTTCATTATTTAGTTTTATTCTATTTAACAATTCCTTAGGTCTCCTTCCTTACATTTTTACCAGGTCTAGACACTTAGCAATAACCCTCACCTTAGCCCTGCCTTTATGGTTATCTTTTATCTTATTTGGATGAATAAACCACACTCAGCACATGTTTGCACATCTAGTGCCCCAAGGTACCCCAAATGTACTGATACCTTTTATAGTTCTCATCGAAACAATTAGAAATATCATTCGACCAGGGACATTAGCAATTCGTCTTGCAGCAAATATGATTGCGGGTCACCTTCTTCTGACTCTTCTAGGAGGTATGGGGCCCTCCTTGTCCTCCAAATTATTTATTTTTCTAGTTCTAGCTCAAATTCTCCTTCTTATATTAGAATCTGCTGTTGCAATCATTCAATCTTATGTATTTGCAGTCCTCAGAACTCTTTACGCTAGAGAAGTAAATTAATGTCATCACACAGACACCACGCCTTTCATTTAGTTGACATGAGGCCCTGACCCTTAACAGGATCTATTAGTGCTATACTACTCACATCAGGCCTTATTAAATGATTTCATCAATTTAATCCGGATCTTCTTTTTTTTAGATTTATTCCTATTATTTTAACTATAATTCAATGGTGACGAGATGTTACTCGGGAGGGAACATACCAAGGACTCCATACTCAGATTGTTATAAAAGGTCTGCGATGGGGAATAATTCTATTTATTGTCTCAGAAGTGTTATTTTTCTTTTCTTTTTTTTGAGCCTTCTTTCATAGAAGACTAGCTCCTACAATTGAAATTGGCATGTTTTGACCTCCTGAAGGCATCCAACCTTTTAACCCCTTCCAAGTTCCATTACTTAATACAACTATTCTACTTTCATCAGGAGCAACAGTAACCTGGGCTCACCACTCCATCCTTAACTCCAGCCACTCTGAAGCTATGCAAAGTTTAGGTTTAACTATTCTCCTAGGTATTTACTTTACTTCCCTTCAAGCATATGAATATTTAGAAGCATCCTTCTCTATCGCGGACTCAATTTATGGTACAACCTTCTTTGTAGCAACTGGATTTCACGGGCTCCACGTAATTATCGGTACCTCCTTCCTAACAGTTTGTTTTTATCGTCTCTATAAATGTCATTTCTCCAATAACCACCACTTTGGATTTGAAGCTGCAGCTTGATACTGACATTTCGTTGATGTAGTTTGATTATTCCTATATGTCTTTATTTACTGATGAGGAAGATAATTTTTTAGTATATATGGTACATCTAGCTTCCAACTAGAAAGTCTAATTTATTTAGAAAAATTAATTTTAACTATCAATTTAATCATTCTCTTGACTCTCTTGGTTACAACATTAATTATAATCCTATCTTCAGTTTTATCAAAAAAAACCATTATTGACCGCGAAAAAATATCTCCCTTTGAATGTGGGTTTGATCCTAAAACCTCGGCCCGATTACCTTTTTCTCTTCGATTTTTTCTTATTGCTGTTATTTTTCTAATCTTTGATGTAGAAATTACATTAATTCTCCCTCTCGCCCATATCTCATCCTTCACAAATGTCTTCTCCTGAAGATTCACAGGGTTATTTTTTCTCTTAGTCCTCCTTTTCGGTCTTTACTATGAATGATATAAAGGAGCCTTAGAGTGATCTAACTGGAAATGTAGTCAACAATGACATATGATTTGCATTCATAAAGTGTTTCTAAAACCTTTTTCAAATTAGAAAGCGAAAAGTTGCATTTAGTTTCGGCCTAAATTTTGGTTATACAAACCTCTAATTTATTTTGACAGAAGCCAAAATCAGAGGCCTATCACTGTTAATGATAAAATTGAAATTTTTTTCCTGTTAAAGAGAATTATGCCAGTGAAAAAGCTTCTAACTTACTTCACGAGCGGTTAGATTCCGTTCATTTCTCTTTTTTATAGTGTATAAAACATATTACATTTTCAATGTAAAGCTGAAGATCCTCTTCTAAAAATACCCCCAGGTTAATAACCACCTTTGCAGCTTCAATGCAAAATTCTAATTTAAAATATGAAAGTAAAATTAAATAAAAATGAAAAACATGACAATAACTCAAATAAAAAATCCTTTCATATAAATTATAATTATATTCTCCTGTCTCAACTGCAGATAACCAGAACCTCTTATTATTCTAGCAAATCCCCCCTCACCTCCGAAATATTCCGACCAGCCTTTATCCCCTACCTTGAAAAAAATATCCCCTGTTCTCAGTCTTCAATAAGACACCTTTAATGTCGATAAAATTGGCATAAATCATATAGACCCTATAAATACAATATAAGAATAGAATCTAACAGACTTAAGGCTAGTTCTTGCTCTAACTATATTAACTATATAACCTAAAAGAGCCCCAATACCTCTCACTAATAAAGCTAAAATTTTAAATAAAAATCTCAAACAAATTATGTAGGACTCCGGAAACACTACTCAAGCCAAAATGCAACCTCCTCCTACTGCCCCAATCCTTAATATAATTATTCCCTTTAACATTATTCTGTGTCTCTCCTTAACAAATATTATAGCCCTTATATTAGAAACACATCTCAATCTATAATAAATTAGCCGAAATGTATAACATACTGTCAAACCAGTGCTTAAGACGTATAAAAAGAAACCCAAAACATTAATTTCTCTTATAAATGCAACTTCCAAAATTAAGTCTTTAGAGTAAAATCCAGCTAAAAAAGGTATCCCGCATAGAGCTAAATTAGCTAAGTTTATACAAACCCTAGTCAAAGGTATACACATCACTAATCTTCCCATATTTCGAATATCTTGATATTCTTTGACCCTATGAATAATCATTCCAGCACACATAAACAATAAAGCCTTGAATAAAGCATGAGTTAATAAATGAAAAAAAGCAAGGTCAGCGAATCCTAAAGATAAAATTCTTATTATTACACCTAATTGCCTCAAAGTTGATAAAGCAATGATCTTTTTCAAATCAAACTCAAAATTGGCCCCCAATCCCGCTATAAATATAGTTAAACAAGAGACAACTAACAAAATTCTTTGCACACACGAGCCCTCTAAAGCCCCACTAAACCGAATTAAAATATAAACCCCAGCTGTAACTAACGTAGAAGAATGAACTAAAGCTGAAACAGGCGTAGGAGCAGCCATGGCTGCCGGGAGTCAAGCCGAAAACGGGATCTGAGCCCTTTTAGTTATAGCAGCTATACACACAAAAACTTTTAATAACAGAAAGTCCCTTCTTAGATACCTTCTGTAAAAAATAAAATTTCAGCCACCTAACATGAAAAGTAAAGAAATACTCAACAAAATCCCAACATCCCCAATTCGATTAGATAAAACCGTTAACATGCCTGCATTAGCAGATTTTTCATTTTGATAATAGATCACCAACACATAAGAAATCAAGCCTAACCCATCTCAACCTAAAAGAATTCTAATCAAATTAGGACTAATAATCAAAGCCCCTATGGATAAAACAAAACCAAAAACCAAATACATAAATCGCTCATATCTCTTATCCCCATTCATATAGTCCCCTCTATAATACATTACCATGGAAGAAATAAACAAAACCGTCCCTAAAAATATAAATCTCACTCAATCATAAACCAAAGTTGCTACAATAGAAGAAGAATTCATAGAAAAAATTTCTCACTCAATAACATAAGCAACTCCAGAACTTATCCTTACTAAACTAAATAAAATAAAAATTAATGCCCTCAGCGATAAAAACACCAAACTTACTAAATGACTATAAGCACTTCACAACACGATTTAAAATAACTCCTTATCTCTTCGGCACCACAACCCGACGTTTTACTCCTAAACTATTTAAATTGAAAAGTTCTAGTAGTTTAAAAAAAATTTTGGTCTTGTAAACCAAAGATAAAAATCTTTTTTTAGAACTTTATACTTCTATCCAGTATAACATTTTATATTTCATCCTCCCTATTACCTTAAGTATAGCAATCTTATTTTCAACTTTAACTCATCCCCTTTCCATAGGCTTAACCCTTCTCACACAAACCATTCTTATTTGTATGCTTTCAGGCCTGTTCAGGGCTTCCTTTTGATTTTCATATATCCTATTCCTAATTTTCTTAGGCGGGATACTTATTCTATTCATCTATGTCTCATCTCTGGCCTCCAACGAAGCCTTTAAAATTCACTTAAAGTCCGCCCTTCTACTTTCTCTATCACTATTTCTGGGACCTGCTCTAATCTCCCTTGACCCTTTGTCTCTCCCATCAAAATTTTTTAATTCTTCATTATTTCTAATTCTAAAAAACAAAGCAAATTTAACCACCTTATCAACCAGATCCATTTACTCCCTTCCTTCCTTCCCCCTTACTATTTTAGTAATTTTATATCTACTTCTCACCTTAATTGTTATTGTAAGCATTATTAATATCACATCAAGGCCCTTACGGCCTTCAAAATTCTAAACAGAAAATAGTTTACTTTTTAAAATATTAATTTTGGAAATTAAAGAAAAAGCCTGCTTTTTTTCTGACTTTTATCAAAACTATTCTAGTTATTTAATCCTTTCGTACTAAAATAACTTAGATTTCTTAGAAGATAGAAACCAACCTGGCTCACGCCGGTCTGAACTCAAATCATGTAAAAATTTAAAGGTCGAACAGACCTTCTTTTGTAACTGCTACACCACAAAGAAATTTTAATTCAACATCGAGGTCGCAAACTCTTTTGTCGATAAGAACTCTCAAAAAAAATTACGCTGTTATCCCTAAAGTAATTTACTCTTTAATCCTAAAAAGGGATCATATAAACAGATATCTCTGATTCAAATAAAAAACAGTTATATAACTTATATTCTAGTCGCCCCAACCAAACACTTTACTAGTAACAAACTTTACTATTCTAAATCACTCTTAACAAACCCGGTGTTCAAACTTTATAGGGTCTTATCGTCCCTCTAACTCATTTAAGCCTTTTCACTTAAAAGTTAAATTCAACTTTTGAGATAAAGACAGCTCACTTCTCGTCCGACCATTCATTCCAGCCTCCAATTAAAAGACTAATGATTATGCTACCTTCGCACGGTCATAATACCGCGGCCTTTTAGTTCCCAATGGGCAGGCCAGACTTTATATAACTATCATACAGACATGTTTTTGATAAACAGGCGGAAGTATTTTTGCCGAATTCCTCTACACTCATCAACCATTCAATAAACTTCATCAAATTTTCCAAAATAAATTTTAAAAACAATTCATATACTAATATATTCACTTTAAATTTTCAAACTAAATTTATAAAAAGTTCTTTTTACCTACTCAAAAAATTATAAATACTCTACTTTCTCTCCCTCAGGTATAACCCCCTGTAAACATGGCTACCTCTAAGCCTAGTCAAAGACATTTTTTATTCTATTTCTATAACTAAAATAATTAAATAAAGAGCTTAACCCCTCTACTCCTAACCTCTGCCCTTCTCCAATGCAAAGAAAAAATTAAATTTTTTTCAAAAAAAACCAGATATTTTAAGGCCCGATTAACATCTCACTACTAAAACAAAATTTCGAATCTTTTTGCTACAAAAACTCAACTTTCAATTTAGCTATCCTAATTTCGGGAAAAATAAATCATAAATATTTAATATAAAATATCCCTAATACACAAGGTACTCATTTTAACTAATACTTTTCACTTATCTTATTTCACATATTTCAACTTTCCTGCACAGTACTATTATCTATTGCCAACAACTATCCTTTCCTCGACTAACCTACTAAAACTCCCAAATACTTTTTCTAACTATAATAATTAGCAAGCTATCACAAGTAACCAAAATAAGTCGCTCGTGCGACAACCTTTTCAACGTAAGTGAAATACTAATCTTTAGCTTTACTTTGAATTCATAATTTTAATTTCCCCAACAAATAAGTTTCAACTCTCATAAAAAATACTCACCTAGCTTTACAATTTTTTATTCTCTCTTTATTGTCTATATATATATACATTTCTAGATATGTAAATTTACTCGAATCATTCATAATCCTGTAAATCATATAATCTACTCATATCTATATCACATTCTCAGTGTATCTAGCGTGTAAGTCATTATCTGAATCTACTCTTTTTCTTATACACCATAAGCTCGTATATAATAAGTTATATGTATATATCAAGTACACTAATTAATTAGTTCATTGCTATGATATACTATTACATATATCACACTCTTGGTATATCTAGCGTGTAAGTTATTATCTGACCAGGGCTCAATTTTATACATCAGAAGCCAGCACTACGACAATACATACTATATATCAAGTACCCTTCTAGCAAGTTTATTGCTATTATCCATTAATACATATACCATTCTCTTAGTGTATCTATCTGAATGTTAATATAAAGAATCCTTAGCTTTGTATTATCTATCTCCACGACCATCTATTAGGAATATCTTCACGGAAATGGGGGAATCGAGAAGGAGACGATTAATACAAATATAAGTAGAATCCCCTTTCTCACGAAGGGTTCTACTTATAACTGTATTAATCGTAATGTACAGAGCTCAATGTTATTATTCTGTTATGGTATTCATGAGCTCACTCATACAGTTATACTAAATTCACCTCTTTCATCTAAAGAGATGTATATATATATAAACAGAAAAATTTAAAATATAAAAATAACCCCCCTTTTACATTTTATTTTCTCTGGCTTCATAAGTGACTTAAATTTTTTCTTCATTTAATCCATTAAGAATAACTATATACCCGGAGTAGGTACCTTAACACTTTAGGTCAGCACTTTTATTTTACTTCTCTTTATGTAAATTGGAATCGCACCAATCCTCGAAAGATCAAAACTTCTCGTGCCCTTTACACTTCTACATAACTAATATAAAGATAAGCTAAAATTTAAGCTAATGGGCTCATACCTCATTTATGAGAGTAATCTCTCTTTATAATTTCATTCTCACCATACAAAATCATTTTTATACTTTCACTTTTTTCAGGATCCATCCTGACCATCTCATCATCATCCTGATTCTCAGCTTGAATTGGCTTAGAACTAAATCTCATGTCATTTATTCCTTTAATTTCATCAAAAGAAAATCAATTACCCTCAGAGGCTTCCCTGAAATATTTCTTAATTCAAGCTTTTGGCTCAGCCATGATCATTCTCTCTTCAACTTTAACATTTTTCATTCCCAGAATTTCACTCTCCTTTATCTCTTTAGCCCTACTTCTTAAATTAGGAGCTGCTCCATTTCATTTCTGATTCCCCCAAGTCATAGAAGGTCTTAACTGAACTCAAATTATTATTCTTATGACAATTCAAAAACTAGCTCCTATATTCTTAATTTCTTACTTGTCCTCGGAGTACTACACTCATATTATTCTCTTCTTAGGGGGGTTAACCTCTGCTGTTGTTGGGGCTTTAGGAGGGATCAATCAAACATCCCTTCGAAAAATTTTAGCCTATTCCTCGATTAATCACATATCATGAATACTTTTCGCTATGCTTATCAATGAAACCTCCTGAATAATCTACTTTCTTATATATGCTTTAATCTCAGCTTCAGTAGCCTTTTACTTCTCATCAACTCAAGCGTATTTCTTCTCTCACTTAATTAATTCAAGCCAAGGGTCCATTTCTAAAATTATCTCAATAATAAACCTCTACTCTCTAGGAGGGCTACCTCCTTTTTCAGGGTTTGTCCCCAAATGAGTTATTATCCAAGAAATAATTTTAACATCTTTTTATTTCCCTTTACTAATTTTACTTCTTTCTTCTCTAGTTACCCTTTATTTTTACATCCGGCTAACTTTATCTTCTATTTCAATTTCCTTCACTCAAATAAAATGAAACATTTCTCTCAAACCTCTAAAAGTTCTATCGTCTCCTTTAGTCTCTTCTATTAATTTATTTGGCCTTCTCATCCCTTCCATACTTTTAGTTATTTAAGATTTTAAGTTACTCAAACTAACATCCTTCAAAGCTGTCAAAAAAAGTAATACTCTTTTAAATCTTATTCAGTTCTGACAAGAAAGTTCAACTTCTATTTAGATTTACAATCTAACGCCTTTAATCTCAGCCATCTTATCCTATAAGTTACACAAAACCAAAGAACCTTTCGTGAATATAATATTTAATGGAATTCTGTGTATCAATAAAACAAAATACTCCCTTATTTTTCCAGAACAACAAGAAAATAATGAATTTAAAAACAACCCATGCTGCCTTAAAGAATATATATATAAAGTGTAACAAGCACTAAAAAAAGATAACATTCCTACTCCTAGTATAATTATTTTTCTCCATCTCACCACTCTAATAATTAACCTAATCTCTCCTATTAAATTTAAAGTAGGAGGAGCAGCTATATTACCTACAACTAATAAAAATCACCATAAGCCTATATTTGGTATCACATTTAATAACCCCTTCCTAATTATCAAACTTCGTCTACCCACACGCTCATAAACTATATTTGCTAAACAAAATAATCCTGAAGAACATAAACCATGTCCTACTATCACTACTAGGGCTCCATTTAAGCCTCAGCCTCTCATAGCTACCAGTCCCCCTAATACTAAACCTATATGAGCTACAGAAGAATAAGCAATTAACGATTTTATATCCACCTGGCGTAAACACATCAAACTAATAATAACCCCCCCTAAAATCCCAAGCCTCATTCATACCCAACAAAATATTTTATTGACTTCCGAAAACACTCCCAAAATTCGGATTAAGCCATAGCCTCCTAACTTTAATAAGACTCCCGCTAACACTATCGACCCCGCGACTGGGGCCTCCACATGTGCCTTAGGTAACCATAAATGAAATATAAATAAAGGTAACTTAACCATAAATGCAAACACAGAACAAAAATACCACAACACACTGATATTTTGGAAACCTGTTATCCTCAGTAATAACCTTATATTTAACCTTCCTATACTTTTATATAATCTTAACAGAGACACTAATAAGGGAAGTGAGGCGAATAAAGTATAAAACAACATATAGATACCAGCCTGAATTCGTTCAGGCTGGTATCCCCAGCCTAAAATTAATACAAGCATAGGGACTAATGATCTTTCGAATCTAATATAAAACATTAAATAATTTACTGACCTAAAAGTTAAAATTAATACTAGAAGCAAAATCAAATTTATCAACAAAAACCCGCTATAAAAATTTCCATGTTTCTTTACCCTGGCACTCCCATAAACTATTAACATTACAATTCAAATTCTCAATACAATTAGAATATAACTTAAATAATCAGCCCTTATTATATTACCCCTACAAAAAAAATTAAAATCATGATTTATTATTAATAATCTTGTAAAGCATATAACTAAAAGACCAATCTGAATCAACCTTCAATTCATCACAAATCTTATCAAAACTAAATTAAATACTAAAAATTTTAACATACTAAAATCCCAAACCTCCTAAAATAATCGTTACCATGAGAACGGACAATAGAAACCAATAAAGATAGTCCTAAGGCCCCTTCACACGCAACTATAACTAAAAAAAATATAACAAACACTTCTTCCAAACCAACCCCAGCCATATAAACTCTCATCACTCCAAATACATTCAGCATAACAAATTCTAGTCTTAGCAAAACATTTAACAGATGTTTATGATTAGAAATAAATGCTCAAAACCCACAAAAAACTATAACTAATAGCCTAAACCCCTCGATTCCTAATATCATCATACACTTATATTTTATTTAAACAAATTAACCTCCTCCTTCAACTAACTTATGACTTCACCTGTACGTAAATCTCACCCATTATTTAAACTTGCAAATTCAGCTTTTGTAGATATACCCATTCCTAGTAATATTTCGATTTTTTGAAATTTTGGATCCCTTTTGGGTTTATGTTTGGTAGCTCAAATCGCGACTGGATTATTTTTATCTATTCATTTTACCTCCCACATCGATCTAGCTTTCTCGAACGTAGCACATATTTGTCGTGATGTGAATTACGGATGGCTGTTCCGAACCATTCACGCTAACGGTGCCTCTTTTTTCTTTATCTGCATTTATTCTCATATTGGCCGAGGCATTTATTATGAATCATTTACCCTTTTTCATGCTTGGAGAGTCGGAGTTTTAATCTTATTTATAACAATAGCTACAGCTTTTCTGGGTTACGTCCTTCCATGGGGGCAAATATCATTCTGAGGGGCCACAGTTATTACAAATTTATTTTCTGCTATTCCTTACATTGGGACAGATTTAGTTCAATGAATTTGAGGGGGGTTCGCAGTTGATAATGCTACCTTAACTCGATTTTTTACATTTCACTTTCTTTTACCATTTTTAATTGCTGCAGCTACACTTATTCATATTTTATTCATTCATCACTCAGGAGCTAATAACCCCCTGGGAATTATTTCTTCCATAGATAAAATTCCCTTTCATCCTTACTTTACATTTAAAGATATTGTAGGCTTCCTAATTATATTTATAACCTTAATTCTTCTGACTCTTTTAAATCCATATCTCCTTGGCGATCCAGATAACTTTATTCCAGCCAACCCTCTAGTAACACCAGCCCATATTCAACCCGAATGATACTTTCTTTTTGCATATGCTATCCTCCGTTCTATCCCAAACAAATTAGGAGGAGTTATTGCCTTAGTTTTATCAGTAGCAATTCTCTGACTTCTTCCTTTTACCTCTTTATCAAAATTTCAAGGCTTAACTTTCTACCCTTTTAACCAACTCTTGTTTTGAACTCTCGTTTCTACAGTCATCCTACTAACATGGATTGGAGCGCGTCCGGTGGAGGACCCTTATATTTTTACAGGACAAGCCCTCACTATTATCTATTTTGCGTGTTATGTCATCAATCCTTTAATCACTATTTTGACAGACCTTCTCCTCGAATGGATATTTAGTTTATTTGAAAAACAAATGTTTTGAAAACATTTAAAGGAAGCTCTTTCCAATCTCCATTAACTTATAAATTTAGTTTAAATTAAAATTATTTTCACCCCTATAAAAAAAATTAAAAAATTTAAAGATACAGGGAGAAATCTTTTTCAAGCTATATATATTAACTTATCATATCGCAATCGCGGTAAAGTCCCCCGTACTCAAATAAATACAAACCTAATAATTACTAATTTCATATAAAATGCTAATCTCAAAACTCTCCCACCTAAAAATAACAATGAAGACACCCCACTCATAAACAAAATTCTCACATATTCAGCTATAAAAATTAACACAAAGCCACCCCTCCTATATTCAGTATTAAACCCAGAAACTAGTTCAGACTCTCCTTCTGCAAAATCAAAAGGAGTTCGATTTATTTCTGCTAAACAAGAACTTAATCAAACTATAGATAATGGGAAAGTCAATCAAATAAATCATATCTTCTCCTGATAATATCTCAATTCCGTTAGCCTAAAGCTTCTGACTAAAAAAACATAAGACAATAAAATTAAAGCCAATCTTACCTCATATGAAATAGTTTGCGCGACAGCACGAAGACTGCCTAACAAAGAATATTTACAATTAGAAGCTCAACCCGCTCTTATCAGAGGATAAACTCCTAATCTTAAACAGCATAAAAAAAATAATACGCCTATATCAAAATTCACTAATCCTAACTCATAAGGAATAATTCTCCATAAGACTAAAGCAATAAACAGCCTCAACACCGGCGATAGATAATAAGGTAAAAAATTAGACATAGCCGGTGAATTTTGTTCCTTTAAAAACAATTTTACAGCATCTGCAAAAGGCTGAAGCAACCCTAAGATACCTAACTTATTAGGGCCCTTACGAATTTGAATATAGCCTAGAATTTTACGTTCTAAAAGAGTCACAAATGCTACACCAACTAACACGCAAACCATTAACATTAGATACCTTACAATTATAATAATCACAACATTTAACATTAATATTTTTACCTATAGTGTATTTTCTATATAACTAAATTCTAAATTTAACGCATATTTTCTGCCAAAGTAAATTTTAATTCTAGGTACACCTTCCAGTACACCTACTATGTTACGACTTATTCCACCTTAAATGGAAGCGACGGGCGATATGTACATATTTTAGTTCTCATATCACACTAACTTATTAAATTATATGTTACAATTAAATCCTCCTTCACAGAAACTATTCAATTACTGATACGTATAAATAAATTTTATTGTAACCCATTTCTTCTTACTTATAAACTGCACCTTGATCTAATATACTTCAACTTCTTAAATTTCAATAACTTTCTCTACGAAGGTAATCTAATAATGACGGTATACAAACTGTTAAACAAAAGTAAGTAAGATTTTTCGTGTTGTATCGTTTACAGAACAGGTTCCTCTAACAAGACTAAAATACCGCCAAATTCTTTGAATTTAAAGCCCATAACTACTAATATTCAAGTTTTATTTTTACCCTTCAAGTATAACAGGGTACCTAATCCTGGTTTATATCTTAATTTTTAGGCTTTTTCTTCTTTAATATTCAACTTCTATTTACCCACAATAAACCAATTTCACCTTCTATTGTTATAAACTTTCGTTTACCTCTAAATATAAGAATAACCTTAACTAAAATGCTTTTACTAAGCTTTTAAGTCTAACCGCGATTGCTGGCACAAAATTTAATCAAACTTTTTATAATTTACTAAATCAAACCTTAATCTAATATTCAATCTCCCATACTGCGAATAATCAAAAAATCTTTATTTCATTATAAACTATCTTTAATCTTTTTATTCCCTACCCACCAAGATACACATGTACATTAATTATAAAATAAAAGTTTAAGCAAGAATCAAACTTTTACCTTAAATCATCTTTTCTACTTTAATCACTAATTTTAAGATAAGAATTTAATTTAATCCTTTAAGAATACCTAAGTATAGTAAGATAAGAATCTTACCTCTACCCAATCTATTTAAATTCCCCATGTAAGTATAGTGCCTGATAAAAAGGACAGTTTTGATAGGACTGCTCATGTAGTTTTCTACCTATACTATAAGACCCCTAAAGCTTTAGTAATTTCTACATCTTCAAATTTGCAATTTGACGTCTTTTTTCCACTATAAAGCCCC